AAAAAAACAAGAAAAAAAGAATTATAAAATAATAAGAAGAACTCACATTTGGATTCTATTTTGACTCTATATCATAGGAATGGAAATAGTTCTTCTTATTATTGTTGTTGCTTTAATAACAAGCATTTTTGTTTTCAAATCAGATAAATTTTTTTCTATCTATGATTCATTGGAACAAAAAAGGGCCTGGATAGGTCAGTACCTATCCGGGCCGTGGGAATAAAATAAAAAGGCCCTTTTGAACAAACTCAAAGAAAGATTCTTTTTTTTTCTATATTTCTATTGGAAATATATTTTTCGAGCCCTTACTTTATGGAATTGGAATTGCTGATAAAAGTTGTATATATCTATATAATAAAAAGAGATAAAAAAATAATAAAGAAAGATAAAGAAAGACTTTTTCAATCTTTACTTTATGTATGGGAGAGATGGCTGAGTGGACTAAAGCGGCGGATTGCTAATCCGTTGTACGAGTTATTCGTACCGAGGGTTCGAATCCCTCTCTTTCCGTTTCCATTGATGAATTGATATTTTATTTATCTTTCGAATTTCTCGAACCCTTTTTCTTTTTTCATAGTTAAAGGTGTGGAATAGATAAAATCCGAAGAAAATTTGAAAATCAAGTAAGGAAAATGCCTTTATTTTTTATTCTTCATTCTTCACGCCCAGGATTACGTCCCGGATCATTAGATAGGAATCCGAAGATGAAGAGAGAAACAAAGAATATCACTACTGTGTAAACGAAGAGTTTGAGAGTAAGCATTACACAATCTCCAAGATCATTTTTTGGGAAAAAGAGAATAGATTTTCCATTTTTATACCACATATCCTATTTTGACTCCTATTTTGACACCAAGACATGAGAAGTAGTTTCTAGAAATGGAAAAGCATTTTCAAAAAATCATTTGTAATTAAGAGTCTTTCATTGCCAAAATTTTCTTTCATACCCACAATTAGATATTGTGGGGGACCCTAATTAATAGTGCCTTTCACTGGAAAAAGGAAAGGGTTAGAATGAGGTGATACAGATTTATTGCGACTATCCGATACTTTGACTTTCAATGTTTTAATTGAGGGTTCATAATCTAAGATTTTTCTAATCTTATCAATTGTTAGAATTTTTTTTCTCGAAGAAATCATGAATTTTTCTAGGGCAGTATTAAATATTTCATCGAAAACTTACAGCGGCTTGCCAAACAAAGGCTAAGAGAAAAAAGAACAGAGGTATGACTGGCATAACATCTACGATTGGATTCAAAAAAGCATAGGCTTCGGGCAATTTGGCGAAGAAAAAATTACTCGAATAAAGGGCAGAATTAAGACAGATACAGATCAAACTAAAGATATTAAGCATAACAAACATTTTGTTCTTGGAGATAATTGAATTTTGATTGAGTTATTGATATGGTATTGATATAAGGGAAAAAAGAATAAAGTAGGGTAGACCAAAAAATCCTTCTTTTTCTTTTAACTCACCCAATCAAGAATACTTCAAGTCTCAAAAGAGAATAGAAGAAATCATACTTTCATAAATATCTTAATTGAATTATATGTAATGATCAATAAATTCAGTTTAATTCTATGTCTATACGTGTCAAAATCCTAGCAACAATCTAATCTATTCCATAAATATTTGGACTGGAATTGACGAACGACTAATAACAATATTAGTGTTTATTAGTGTCGACTAGAAATCTAAATGGGGCGTGGCCAAGTGGTAAGGCAACGGGTTTTGGTCCCGCTATTCGGAGGTTCGAATCCTTCCGTCCCAGAGCATACCAATTATATCAGAATAAAGATTGCTTTAAAAGTCGGAGGGGCCTTTGATTCTATGCCCATCCCCTTCATATTGAAGGTTAGTTACTTAGAAAAACCTTACGTCTCATATCCATTTGCATTCTCAATGATGCATTCTAGATCGAAATCCGAAAGAAAAGCCTCTATATTCCCTATCTATTATTCCCTATCCCTTAAATGAGGTAGCCTAATTATTAATTATTAATTCTCTGTGGATTGTTTTATTAAAAAATAAACAAGAGGGTTTTCTTGGTACTAATGGAATTCAATTAATGGGATTAAGTCTCTTAAGGCTAGGTTAGGGGAAACTCAAATAAAAATAGGAACAAAGACTCGTTTGGCTTTGTACCTAGACAAGATAGTCTAGCATCCCGTAAAAGAGGATCTTTTTTTTTATTTATGATTCATCATCCCATATTATTTGTGAAATAGATCAGTAAATAGATCAGTAGTGGAAGGTATCAATTTCAATATCGGTGTCTGTACAAATCTCATTAACAAACAATCAAGTTACATATGTAACAAATCCATTTTCTTTGAACCTCAGTTTTAGGTATTTCGTCTTTGGCTCTAATGAATTATTGTAAATCTATTATTGTAAATCTATGTAACAATTCAGACGGGGCAATTCATACATTCTATTTACTTTTTACTTTATGGGAAGATTCTTATGGAAAAATTACAGAAAGATTACTGAACCTCAAGTCAAACAAAATATAACAAAATACCTAAAAAATGAGGAAGGAAATTTTGAGATGTATGTATTTGTTATCGTTCTATTTCAGCGACAATGAGGTTTCGATTTTCGTGAAAAAGATTTATGATCTTTAAAATTTTTTAAATGAAAATATTTCACATAGAATATCCATAATTACTTCCAGTAACAATTGTTCAGTCTAAGATACAGAAATCTCCTATTCTTTCGGTTCTTATTTTATCAATCATATGAAAGAATAACGATCTAAATCTTCTTCACGAAAAAAAACGAAGAGAAATTGGATTTGTTTTTGATCTATCTATTTGCTTTAAATCATTGTTGGTTCAGTTCAAAACGAAACATGGATTTATCTCTCTTATTTATAAGGATCAAATGCGGTTTTTTTTATTGTTTGTAAAACTTTATTCAACTCAAATAATGATGTAATGATGTCGAAGTAGTCAATTTTTTCAATTAAATATTTGTAATGATTTATTATTAGATTAGTCTTTCGTACTTGAAGAAGTATTAGATTGATGAATCTATCCTATTGTGTCACTTGAAGATGCAGATTCAAAAATAACTCATTTATTTTATATTTGTATCCTTTTATTTTTATATAAATTTGATTTTTATAAAAATTTTTATAAATATATAAATATAAATGTCTATTATATTATGTATTATAAAATATATAATAATATTATATTTTATCATATCTATAATTATTTTAGAATATTTATAATAATATATATATAATTATAGATATTCTATTATTATTATACTATTTATATATTATAGATATTCTATTATTATACTATTTATATATTATAGATATATTATAGATAAATTATAGATATTAGAATATCTAATTTTATATTTATATGTAATTTTATAGGTATAAAAGATATAAAAATATAAATCATTTTATAGATATATAATCTATCTAGATTATAGATATAAGAAAATCTAATAAAAAATGTTGCATTCATACAATAAAATACGGGATTAAGTTGAATTCTTGATGAGACATCTTCAGAAAAATATCTACACATCCATAAAAAAAAAGAAACAAGTATAGATTACTATGTACCGACTAAAACAATGACTATTCATGGTTCCATAATTGAATCAATTACATACCGGCTCCAAACTAGAGGAATGTTATGGTAAAACTTCGTTTGAAACGATGTGGTAGAAAGCAACGTGCGACTTGAAGGACATGATCAGTTGTGGATTTTTACACCCACCATTTTTTTATATTCAAATTTTATTATATAGTTATATAGGAATGAAGGTGCTCTTGGCTCGACATCGTTTGTTCTGCTCCACTAGAAGAACCCCTCTTTTCTTTTTTTGTTGGGTTGTAATGTAAATAGTACATGATGGAGCTCGAGTAGAAAGTATTGATTCATTTCTCGGGGGCAAGGATCTAGGGTTAGTGCCAATCAAGAAGTTGGAAATACTTTGTAAGTATATCTTCGATATAGACGAAAGGATACAATTCAAGCAAGTTTAAAATCCAAAAAGAAAATTTGTTTGAATTTGTAGAACACTTTCAATCAAAAGTGTATCGTGCGGGAATCAACCGTTCGTATGATTCTTTGATAAAAATAAATCACAAAAAAAAGGTATGTTGCTGCCATTTTGAAAGGATTAAGGATCATCGAAGTAATGTCTAAACCCAATGATTTAAAACAGAAATAAAGGATCCCGGAACAAGGAAACGCCGTTTTCAATTGTCTCAAAAACTAGGATTAGGATCAGAATGACGAATACAATAGATTTTAAACGAGACAAACAAAAAGGGGGTTAGAGACCGCTCAATAAATGAAATGCCTAAGGGTTGTCCTTTGAGCTATTTGAGAGTTATCCAACTTGAGTTATGAGTACGAATGATTTTATATTTTTGGGGAAAGAAGAACAAAAAAAAGGACTTAAATTAAATCATAGTCTAATGAATTTGATGATTTTATAGATCTATTTGCCATTGGAATTCTATACATCGACATAACTTTGAATCATTTTTTCTCGAGCCGTACGAGGAGAAAACTTCTTATACGTTTCTAGGGGGGGGGGGTATTGTTCACCTACATCTATCCCAATGAGCCGTCTATCGAATCGTTGCAATTGATGCTCGATCCCGAAGAGAAGGAAGAGATCTTCGGAAAGTGGGTTTTTATGATCCGATAAAGAATCAAACTTATTCAAATGTTCCTGCTATTCTATATTTCCTTGAAAAAGGAGCTCAACCTACAGGAACTGTTCATGATATTTCAAAGAAAGCGGAGGTTTTTACGGAACTTCGTCTTAATCAAACGAAATTCAAATTCAATCAATGAAATACAAAAAACGAGGGGGGGATGACTCGTATATAGCTTTGTATAACTTTCTCTACTACTGCCCCTTAATCTATCTTATTGATATAAGATGGATAGAAAAAAGATCAAGTGAATAGATGAAGGAATTATATCTAGAAATATAAAATTCTGACATTACCTTCAAT